AAAGTCTCTTTCTCGCATCCATTCTCCATTACACTGTCGAAACAAAAATTTCGGACGCGGCGAAGCCGTGATCTGATAGCTATACATCTAAATAGACTTAGATAGATAGAAATTCATCTTGATCTGGAATCAAAGAAAGATAGTGGAAATGGCTCTTATCTTGTGACTTGGAAGAAAGGTTTCTCTGTAGAGTAAGGGAGTAACAATTTATTCCCATAGAAAATCTAGGAACAAGAAGATTGAATCGGAAATATCGACAAATTCTTTCGAAGTCCAAGGAAATGAAATTCAAAAAAGGAGGTGGGTCGACTGTTCTAATTCAAATTTCATCTCTATCGAATTTGAATATCAGAATAGCAGATATAGTCATAATTAAATGGGTCAGGTCCACTTACTTTTTCTTTTGTTGATTTCGAATCTTTCCAATGGATTTGGTTGGTAATAGGGATCTTTGGTGATTCAAGAAGCGGCTTATGATTATTCATAATAATGAAAATTTACCGAACAAATGTTCCATTTTCTTATTCTATACTAACTCAGTATAATGATAACGTATTATCCGGTTAGTTCCTTTTGTATTTCAAATAAAAACAAAACATCTCTATTTTCTGAATACTATGACTGGGCTTTTATGAAAAAAAGAAAAGCCCCTTATCGGATTTGAACCGATGACTTACGCCTTACCATGGCGTTACTCTACCGCTGAGTTAAAAGGGCTTCTTTGATTTAATTCCCGAACGGGTCACTATGTAGATAAAATCTCTATATGGACATATTATATATATACATATTATATATATATAATTATATGCAGTAGAGTCATAGTGGTTAGTGGCTGATTTTTGAATAATCAAATGGATTTGCCTAGCACGTCTAGGGTAAAATGAATTGTTTCAAGACCGGCCCTAATTTCTTTTTTTTTTATTGCGATGATCCCTATCAAAGCAAAATTCACTCGATTGATACATAACATACATGTACACGTACCAATTCGACATAAAAGAAATTTCAAGATATTTCATCGAATCATGTGATGAAGAGATTCTACTTGTCCCCTTGAACTAAAGTCTTAGAGAAAATTTTCGATAACTTCTGGATCCCGCTTTCTAGATTTATTTTAGTTTTAGTAGATTTATATAGAGAATGTCGATTCTAATGAACGATTCGTGAATATGAATGACGAATCCAAAAATTCTATACAATTCTGAAAAACGGAAAGATCCCTCGGATCTAATCATATCATTCCATTATATTGACAATTTCAAAAAACTGATCATACTATGATCATAGTATGAAGGCAGTTGGGCAAGTCGGCCCCCATCGTCTAGTGGTTTAGGACATCTCTCTTTCAAGGAGGCAGCGGGGATTCGAATTCCCCTGGGGGTAGGGTACTACGAAAGGAAGGTGATCGGGGATTACCAATAAGCCTAAAATTGATTCTTCCTGGGTCGATGCCCGAGCGGTTAATGGGGACGGACTGTAAATTCGTTGGCAATATGTCTACGCTGGTTCAAATCCAGCTCGGCCCAATAATTCGCCAATCTACCACGAGATGGTATAACCCCCCCCCTTGTCCTTCAGAAATATCCCATACGGAGATAAAAAAGAATCAAATTTTATGCTAGATCCTTTATTTCCCTGGGATTGTAGTTCAATTGGTCAGAGCACCGCCCTGTCAAGGCGGAAGCTGCGGGTTCGAGCCCCGCCAGTCCCGACGGATCCAATATCCAATAAATCCATCAATTCATTTTTCCCTTTCTATGAACTAGTCTAGTAAAGGGTGTCGGGGGCATTCCCAAAGCAAAAAGGAGTCTTTATTTCTTTTTTCTTTCCTATTTTTTCCATTTCACTTTTATTGTTTAGGTTTGTAACTATGCAATTAATCGACGCAAAAAGGCAATCTGATGATCCTTCATCAGATGATTGTCCAAGGAAGACGCAAGGCGGGTTATAGAAAAAAACAAATAAACGGCTGATAAATAAAGGAATTTTGGATTGATTGGGCCAGGAATCAAAATTGTGATTCGGTATGGATAAAAGAACTTAGTATGTTATACTATTCAAGTCGCGACGGCGGGTTGATTTGATAGATCAGATATTGTTATTCATGATATTGATCCGATTCAAGATCATCGAGAGGTAATTCATTCATTGAATTTACAGACGAAAGATTTATCATCTCTAGGGGATTAAATCCCGAATTATTGCGAAGTAAAAAAACCGATAAGATTATGGAAGTAAATATTCTTGCATTTATTGCTACTGCACTATTCATTCTAGTTCCTACTGCTTTTCTACTTATCATTTACGTAAAAACAGTCAGTCAAAATGATTAATTCATTTGAATTTTCAAATGAATTTGAATGAAACTTTCCTTCTGAGTTCTTATCAAAAATTGACGAAGTCAAATGAAAAGGATTCCAATTTCACGTCTTAACTTAAATGAACTGAGCGAACTATAATTAGAAATTAGAATCGGCAGTATTCTAAGAGATAGATA